CTGAATCTAACTGGGGTGCGCGGTGGTGGAGGAACTGGATAGGAAAAAAGAGGGATTCTAGTTGTAAGATATCTAATGAAACCGTCGCTGGAATTGAGATCTCATTCAAAGAGAAAGATATCAAATATCTGGAGTTCCTTTTTGTATATTATATGGATGATTCGATCCGTAAGGACCATGATTGGGAATTTTTGGATCGTCTTTCTCCGAGAAAGAGGCGAAACATAATCAACTTGAATTCGGGACAGCTATTCGAAATCTTAGTGAAAGACTGGATTTATTATCTCATGTTTGCTTTTCGTGAAAAAATACCAATGGAAGTGGAGGGTTTCTTCAAACAACAAGGAGCTGGGTCAATTATTCAATCAAATGAAATTGAGCATGTTTCCCATCTCTTCTTGAGAAACAAGCGGGCTATTTCTTTGCAAAATTGTGCTCAATTTCATATGTGGCAATTCCGTCAAGATCTCTTCGTTAGTTGGGGGAAGAATCCGCACGAATCGGATTTTTTGAGGAATATGTCAAGGGAGAATTGGATTTGGTTAGACAATGTGTGGTTGGTAAACAAGGATCGGTTTTTTAGCAAGGTACGGAATGTATCATCCAATATTCAATATGATTCCACGAGATCTAGTTTCATTCAAGTAACGGATTCTAGCCAATTGAAAGGATCTTCTGATCAATCCAAGGATCATTTCGATTCCATTAGGAATGAGGATTCGAAATATCACACATTGATCAATCAAAGAGAAATTCAACAACTAAAAGAAAGATCGATTCTTTGTCGGGATCCTTCCTTTCTTCAAACGGAACGAACAGAGATAGAATCAGAGCGATTCCCTAAAATCCTTTCTGGATATTCTTCAATGTGCCGACTATTCATGGAACGTGAGAAGCAGATGAATAATCATCTGCTTCCGGAAGAAATCGAAGAATTTCTTGGGAATCCTGCAAGAGCCACTCGTTCTTTTTTCTCTGACAGATGGTCAGAACTTCATCTGGGTTCGAATCCTACTGAGAGGTCTACTAGAGATCAGAAATGGTTGAAGAAAGAACAAAAGAAACATCTTGTTCTTTCCAGGCGATCGGAAAATAAAGAAATAGTGAATTTATTCAAGATAATTATGTACTTACAAAATACCGTCTCAATTCATCCTATTTCATCATATCCGGGATGGGATATGGTTCCGAAGGATGAACTGGACAGTTCCAATAAGATTTCATTCTTGAACAAAAATCCATTTTGGAGTTTATTTCATCTATTCCATGACCGGAACAGGGGGGGATACACGTTACACCACGATTTTGAATCAGAAGAGATATTTCAAGAAATGGTAGATCTATTCACTCTATCAATAACCGAGCCGGATCTGGTGTATCATAAGGGATTTGCTTTTTCTATTGATTCCTCCGGATTGGATCAAAAACTTTTCTTGAATGAGTTATTCAACTCCAGGGATGAATCGAAAAATCACTCTTTATTGGTTCTACCTCCTCTTTTTTATGAAGAGAATGAATCTTTTTATCGAAGGATCATAAAAAAATGGGTCCAGACCTCTTGCGGGAATAATTTGGAAGATCCAAAACCTAAAATAGTGGTATTTGCTAGCAACAACATAATGGAGGCAGTCAATCAATATAGATTGATCCGAAATCTGATTCAAATCCAATATAGCACCCACGGTTACATAAGAAATGTATTGAATCGATTCTTTTTAATGAATCGATTCAATCGCAACTTCGAATATGGAATTCAAAGGTATCAAATAGGAAATGATACTCTGAATCATAGAACTATAATGAAATACACGATCAACCAACATTTATCAAATTTGAAAAAGAGTCAGAAGAAATGGTTCGATCCTCTTATTTGGATTTCTCGAACGGAGAGATCCATGAATCGGGATCCTAGTGCATATAGATACAAATGGTCCAATGGGAGCAAGAATTTCCAGGAACATTTGGACTATTTCATTTCTGAGCAGAATAGCCGTTTTCAAGTAGTGTTTGATCGATTGCATATTAATCAATATTCGATTGATTGGTCCGAGGTTATCGACAAAAAATATTTGTCTAAGTCACTTTTTTTCTTTTTGTCCAAGTTTCTTCTTTTTTTGTCCAAGTTTCTTCTCTTTTTGTCTAACTCACTTCCTTTTTTCTTTGTGAGTTTCGGGGGTATCCCCATTCATAGGTCCGAGATCCACATCTATGAATTGAAAGGTCCGAATGATCCACTCTATAATCAGTTATTAGAATCAATAGGTCTTCCAATCTTTCATTTGAAAAAATGGAAACCCTTATTATTGGATGACCAAGATACTTCCCAAAAATCAAAATTCTGGATCCATGGAGGAACAATATCACCATTTTTGTTCAATAAGATACAAGAGTGGATGATTGACTCATTCCATACTAGAAAGAATCGCAGGAAATCTTTTGATAACACAGATTCCTATTTATCAATGATATCCCACGATGCAGACAATTGGCTGAATCCCGTGAAACCATTTCATAGGAGTTCATTGATATACTCTTTTTATAAAGCAAATCGACTTCGATTCTTGAATAATCAATATCACTTCTGCTTCTATTGTAACAAAAGATTCCCTTTTTATGTGGAAAAGGCCTGTATCAAGAATTATGATTTTACGTATAGACAATTCCTCAATATCTTGTTCATTCGCAACAAAATATTTTCTTTTTGCGATGGTAAAAAAAAACATGCTTTTTGGGAGAGAGATACTATTTCACCAATCGAGTCACAGGTATCTAACATATTGATACCTAACGATTTTCCGCAAAGTGGCGACGAAGGGTATAACTTGTACAAATCTTTCCATTTTCCAATTCGATACGATCCATTCGTTCGTGGAGCTATTTACTCGATCGCAGACATTTCTGGAACACCTCTAACAGAGGGACAAATAGACCATTTTGAAAGAACTTATTGTCAACCTCTTTCAGATATGAATCTACCTGATTCAGAAGCGAAGAACTTGCATCAGTATCTCAATTTCCATTCAAACATGGGTTTGATTCATACTCCATGTTCTGAGAAATATTTACCATCCGAAAAAAGGAAAAAACGGAGTCCTTGTCTAAAAAAATGTCTTGAGAAAGGGCAGATGTATAGAACCTTTCAACAGGATAGTGCTTTTTCAACTCTCTCAAAATGGAATCTATTCCAAACATATATACCATGGTTCCTTACCTCAACAGGGTACAAATATCTAAATTTCATATTTTTAAATACTTTTTCAGACCTATTGCCGATACTAAGTAGCAGCCAAAAATTTGTATCCATTTTTCATGATATTATGCATGGGTCAGATATATTATGGCGAATTCGTCAGATTCCATTGTGTCTTCCACAATGGAATCTGATAAGTGAGATATGGAATCTGATAAGTGAGATTCCGAGTAATTTTTTACATAATCTTCTTCTGTCCGAAGAAATTATTCATCGAAATAATGAGTTACTATTGATATCGACACATCTGAGATCGCTAAATGTTCAGGAGTTTCTCTATTCAATCCTTTTCCTTCTTCTTGTTGCTGGATATCTCGTTCGTACACATCTTCTCTTTGTTTCTCGAGTCTACCATGAGTTACAGACAGAGTTCGAAAAGGTCAAATCTTTGATGATTCCATCATATATGATTGAGTTGCGAAAACTTCTGGATAGGTATCCTACATCTGAACTGAATTCTTTCTGGTTAAAGAATCTCTTTCTAGTTGCTCTGGAACAATTAGGAGATTCTCTAGAAGAAATACGGAGTTTTGCTTTTGGTGGAAACATGCTATGGGGTGGTGGTCCCGCTTATGGGGTCAAATCAATACGTTCTAAGAAGAAATATTTGAATCTCATCGATCTCATAAGTATCATACCAAATCCCATCAATCGAATCGCTTTTTCGAGAAATACGAGACATGTAAGTCATACAAGTAAAGCAATCTATTCCTTGATAAGAAAAATAAAAAACGTGAATGGTGATTGGATTGATGATAAAATAGAATCCTGGGTCTCGAACAGTGATTCTATTGATAATAAAGAAAGAGAATTCTTGGTTCAGTTTTCTACCTTAACAACAGAAAAAAGGATTGATCAAATTCTATTGAGTCTGACTCATAGTGATCATTTATCAAAGAATAACTCTGGTTATCAAATGATTGAACAACCAGGAGCAATTTACTTACGATACTTAGTTGACATTCATAAAAAGTATCTAATGATTTATGAGTTAAATACATCCTGTTTAGCAGAAAGACGGATATTCCTTGCTAATTATCAGACAATTACTTATTCACAAACCCTGTGGGGGGCTAACAGTTTTCATTTCCCATCTCATGTAAAACCCTTTTCGCTCCGCTTAGCCCTACCCCCCCCTAGGGGTATTTTAGTGATAGGTTCTATAGGAACTGGACGATCCTATTTGGTCAAATACCTAGCGACAAACTCCTATGTTCCTTTCATTACAATTTTTCTGAACAAGTTCCTGGATAACAAGCCTAAGGGTTTTCTTATTGATGATAGTGATGATAGTGACGATAGTGACGATATTGATGATAGTGACGATATCGACCGTGACCTTGATATGGAGCTGGAGCTTCTAACTATGATGAATACGCTAACTATGGATATGATGCCAGAAATAGACCGATTTTATATCACCTTTCAATTCGAATTAGCAAAAGCAATGTCTCCTTGCATAATATGGATTCCAAACATTCATGATCTGGATGTGAATGAGTCGAATTACTTATCCCTCGGTCTTTTAGTGAACTATCTCTCAAGGGATTGTGAAAGATGTTCCACTAGAAATATTCTTGTTATTGCTTCGACTCATATTCCCAAAAAAGTAGATCCAGCTCTAATAGCTCCGAATAAATTAAATACATGCATTAAGATACGAAGGCTTCTTATTCCACAACAACGAAAACACTTTTTCACTCTTTCATATACTAGGGGATTTCACTTGGAAAAGAAAATGTTCCATACT